TTCCAATGAATTTGATTGGGATCTATAAGGAAAAATAAGGATCTCTGGTAATTTAAGAGGTGGATTAGAATTATTATTCATAATAATGAAAATTTACTGAACAAATGTTCCAATTTCTAACTAGAACTACTATAATACTCTAACTCAGTATAATGATAACGTAGTATCTAGTTAGTTACTTTTTTTATTCCAAATAAAAAAAATATCTCTATTTTCTGAATACTATGGACTTTTATGAAAAACCCCAAAGCCCCTTATCGGATTTGAACCGATGACTTACGCCTTACCATGGCGTTACTCTACCACTGAGTTAAAAGGGCTTATTTGATTAAATTCCTCAACGGGTCGCTATGTAGATAAAATATCTATATGCACATATATTATTATTATATACATATGTATATGCACTAGACTCATAGTGGCTAGTGGCTTATTTTTAATAATCAAATGGATTTGCCTAGCAACTCTAGGGTAAATTTTTTTAAGACTGACCCTAATTTATTTTATTGAAATGATTCCTATCAAAGCAAAATTGACTTGCTTGATACATAACATGGACAGTTACCAATTCCACATAAAATAAATTTCAAGATATTTAATTGAATCGTGTGATGAAGAGATTCTACTTGTCCCCTTGAACTAAATTTTTAGAGAAGATTTTCAATAACTTGTTGATCTCGCTTAATAGATTTATTTTACTAGATTTATTGGTTGTTACTTTCCTGGTTTAGTGTGATAAGGATATCTCATTTTAACAATGAATCAAAGCAAAAAAAATAGAACTGATCCCTCCGATTTCTTTTCTGACGGACCAATCATTCTCTGAAAAACTCCTATCCCTAGTATTCTTTTATCCCTAATATTCTTTAATATGAACGACGAATCAAAAAATTCGATACAATTCTCTGAAAAACGCAAAGATTCCTCAGATCTAATCATACCATTCCATTATATTGACAATTTCAAAAAACTGATCATACTATGATCATAGTATGAGGGCGGTTGAGCAAGTTAGCCCCCATCGTCTAGTGGTTTAGGACACCTCTCTTTCACGGAGGCAGCGGGGATTCGAATTCCCCTGGGGGTAGGGTACTACGAAAGGAAGTTGATCATGGATTACCAATAAGCCTCAAATTGATTCTTCCTGGGTCGATGCCCGAGTGGTTAATGGGGACGGACTGTAAATTCGTTGGCAACATGTCTACGCTGGTTCAAATCCAGCTCGGCCCAATAATTCGCCAATCTACCATAAGATGGTATAACCCACCTTGTCCTTCAGAAATACCGCATACGAAGCTAAAAAAGAAGAAAATCTTCTGCTAGATCCCTTATTTTCCTGGGATTGTAGTTCAATTGGTCAGAGCACCGCCCTGTCAAGGCGGAAGCTGCGGGTTCGAGCCCCGCCAGTCCCGACGGATCCAATATCCAATAAATACATCTATTCATTTCACCCTTTCATAGAACATAGTAAAGGGTGTCGGGGGCATAATTTCATTCCCAAGCAAAAAGGAGTCTTTGTTTCTTTTTTCTTTCCTATGTTTTCCATTTCGCGTTTATTGTTTGTTTAAATTTGTAACTATGTGACTAATCGAAGTGGAAAGGCAATCTAATAATCCTTCATCAGAGGATTATCCAAGCAAGACGCAAGATAAGTTATAGAAAAAAACAAGGAAACGGATAATAAATACAAGGAATTTTGGATTAATTGGTTCAGAAATCCAAATTATTTTTTGGTATGGATAAAAGAACTTCCTATGTTATACTATTCAAGTCTCGACTACGAGTTGATTTGATAGATCAGATATTGTTATTCATGATATTGATCCCATTCAAGATCATCGAAAGGTAATTCCTTCATTGAATTTACAGACGAAAGATTTATCATCTCTATGGGATTAAATCCCGAGTTATTGTGAAGTAAAAAAACCGATGAGATTATGGAAGTAAATATTCTTGCATTTATTGCTACTGCACTATTCATTCTAGTTCCTACCGCCTTTCTACTTATCATTTATGTAAAAACAGTTAGTCAAAATGATTAATTCATTTGAATTTTCAAATGAATTTGAATAAAACTTTCCTTCTGAGTTCTTATCAAAAATTGACGAAGTCAAATGAAAAGGATTCCAATTTCGCGTCTTAACTTAAATGAAATGAGGGGACTTTAATCGGCAGTATTCTATTAATTTGATAGTATGGTAAGAAAGAAATAGATGAATCCTTCTTTCTACCATACTATCGATCTCTTATTCTATAAAGTTTTAATCTAGAATAAAGATAGATTCTCTAGATCAATCTACAAATTCTGATCATGTAATATATTCTATTAATTCCATATATTGTATGGAATTGACATAACATATTGTATAGAATTGACATAACACCCAATTCTATTTATTTGCTACATCTATTTGTTCCTATCAATCTAAGATAAGAATTATCTTAGGATTCTAATTCCTTTTCCTAATAAAGAAGAGGAAACCTCACTTATTTTTAATGCCCAAACCATGATATGAAAAAAGTCGATAAAGCCTAAATCGCCTTTATAAGATTAGAAACCAAGCGCTAAATGCCCAATATGTGATTCGTCCGAAGCAAGATCTTATTATTTTATTGCATAGTCTCTCGTTAGATAACTACTATATATCATATCATTTCTCATTAGATAACTACTATATATCATATCATTTCTCATAGAAAGCTCGTATACACTTAACAAAACCATTTGTTCTTTGAACAGTAAAAAGGAAAAGCAATCAAAGAAAAAAAGGGGTCCGGTCTTCCTCAGTATCCATCTATAAAGATGGTAAGAGCCCATTCCATTGAATGAAATAGAAAATTTCGGAAGAATCTTAGGTTAGAATAAATTTCTAATCATCTGAATCCCTTTCTTTTCGAAATACAAACAGGGGAATCGCTCAAATATCTCTTTGATTGAAAGAGTATGATTCATATCATAGATTACTCCATTTGACTCCAATGAAATTCGAAATTCAGATATTTTTATTTTAAATAGTTCAAAACGCGTTGCAGAACGATCTATAAAACAAGTGATACGGTTTGATTCCTCAACTCAATTTAGTAGTACTTCTAGAGCCCACTTCTTCCCCACACTACGAGTGAAAGGGAAAATGTAAAGATTACCATTAAAGCAGCCCAAGCGAGACTTACTATATCCATATAAATTATGTCTCCTATCTCTATAAATACAAAGGAATTATTCCTCACTAATAATAGTGGAATCAATGGTGCAGAGTCAAAAAAAGGGGATTTTGTCCGAACACTATTGCTAAACCAATCTGATTCTGATTTCGAATCGGGAAAGATTAAACACAAGCAAAATATCCAAAGGGAATGGGAACATGTGAATAATAAGGCCTATTTTTTTGTTGACCCTCGTAAGTAAAAACGGAAAGGGAGAAATCACTAAAAAAGATAAATCACTATCTAGTACAGACCTCTATTTCCCTTAATCCATACCCCCTTTCCCGATTATCTCTGAGGGGTAGGGTGCTTGGCTAGGGGTTATCAAAAAAAATTCTTTCTTTTTTCTATAAAAAAAAGATTATCCATCGAATCTAATATTGATTGGATACCCCAGCGTTCATCTCGCGAATCCGTCATATATAACGCAACTTCCAACCCTTTCCAAAATTAGAAATAGAATCATATTTCTTAGCAGGCCCTACAATCTAATCCAAGCTCCAGTCATTAGACAGTCCTTTAGTATAGTATATAGAAGGGAATCATAAAGTCTTAAAAGCTCCCTACTATATATAGAATAGATTATAATATTTCCTTGAATCCTAGATGCGAACGAGGATTCACAATCTTTTATTTTCGAAAAACCTCAGACCAAATGTTTAGAATCAAACAAAATATCAACAGTCTTTCCTCTGTTTCTACCGGAGAATTATTCTCCGAGTTATATCAGCAGAACAGAAGAAAAGAAGAGATTTCGGGTTTTTTGTTTGATCAGGCGACACCCGGATTTGAACTGGGGAAAAAGGATTTGCAGTCCCCCGCCTTACCACTCGGCCATGCCGCCAAAATGATACAAAAATCTTCTCGGATTACTAAATTTTTATTGCACTTGAAATTTTTCATTTTTTTTTGTTTTGGATTTGATCCATTCCTTCGATTCATTCTAGAGTATCTCAAAATCCACAATGCTAAAAAAATTCTCTCGCTTTTCTATTGAGAAATCACATGTGGATTTTCCGCCGACAAATTGGAACCATTAACTATTGACTGCTTATGCTTACTTCGAATTTATGAACGCTTCTGGAGATTTGAATCTCAAAATTGTGTTTTCCTAATGACATACATAAGAAAATACAAATTGAGATAAAACTAATCAGTATTTATTTTTTTTTTATCAAAAAATCCTTCTCAATTTCAATTATAACAAAATATATGAGTCTATGTAAACCCCAGAACATAAATTACAGATATCTATTAGTTAGATATGTTGTCGATAGGGAATTATCAGAAAATAATTCTACTTCATTTTTGCATTGAATATAGATTTTCGTTTGATAAAGGACGACCGGGGCTGCCCGAATAGAAGGTACTAAAATAAAAGAGAAGTCGGATATTATAGCCATCCGCGTACGTGTTTAATAAATGCAACCCTTCTTATACACTTTATACACTTCAAATGGTATTCTACTCAAAAATCAGTAAAGTACAAATATCTCTCTGCTCTGCGAATCATTTTTTGAACACCGAAATTCATCGGTTAAGTGCTCAAAAAAGGGATTCTATGTTGTTTCTGATTTTTGTGTCTTTATCTCCCAAATACTGAATCTTTTTATTTTTTTTGTCTATACAAAACCCTATAAACCTTAACTTAATAGGTCTAAGTGACAAAATTATGTTTTTAGTACTGTTTTATCAATTCCTTTCATTTGGATCTGTTGCAACTTCCAATTGAAGTTTTAAGTAAAAAATTCTCTTTATTCTTCCGTTCATACGTAATTCATACACTTCATTACAAA